TCAATTCATTTAAATAACTAAATAACACGTTTTTTTTTTATTTTGATGGCGGTGCTTTGACATTGACAGATACGGCTCGATAAAAATACGTACCCCAAAACATAAAATTGTGCAAGAATATATGGTTCCATTGTTTCTTTTTTTTTTTTTTTTATTCCATAACAAGCATTTTTGTTTCAAATAATAGTCATTGGAACAAAAAAAAAGGCCCGGCGAGGTACTGACCTGGCCAGGCCGTGGGATTTTAAAAAGCTCTTGCAGACGAAATCAAAGAGGTACTTTTTATATTATTTATATATTTCTTTATATAAATTACTACTATATATTTTATTTTTTACTTATAAAATATATAATTATATTTAGGTATTTATAATTATATAGGTAATTATATATATATATATTAATTTAATATATATATATTAATTTAATATGAATTTATATTCATTTATATTCATTGGAATAGTGGATTGGAGATATTTCTTTCGAGCCCTTCTTACTTTATTTTATATCAATGGAATAACTTTTTTTCTATATTTTTTATATTTTGATATGTCTAGATAATTATATCTAGATAATTATATATTATATATCTATATAATAAACTAATAATAGAATAAAAATAATATAAATATAATAAAAGAAGAGGTATAAAAGAAAGACCCTTTTTTCAAACCTTACTTTTTGTGTAATGTAAAATAGTAATTATCCTTTTCAGATGGGGGAGATGGCTGAGTGGACTAAAGCGTCGGATTGCTAATCCGTTGTACGGGTTTTTCGTACCGAGGGTTCGAATCCCTCTCTTTCCGCTTTTGTCAATGACTTGGTATTTTTTTTTGTTTATCTTTCAATTTCGACGAGTCTTTTTTTTTTTATTTAATAGTTAAAGATGTGGAATAGATAAAATCCTAAGAACATTTAAAAATCGATCAAGGAAAATAAAAACTTTCTTTTTTATTCGTCACGTCCAGGATTACGTCCTGGATCATTAGATAGGAATCCGAAGATAAAGAGAGAAACAAAGAATACCACTACTGTGTAAACAAATAGTTTGAGAGTAAGCATGACACAATCTCCAAGATCATTTTTTTTTTTGGAAAAAAAAAAAGAGAATAGATTCTCCATTTTTATACCACATATATCTTATTTTGACACCAAGAAATGGTTTTGATAAATCTTAAATCTAGAAATAGAGAATAATTTTCAGAAATTTATTTATAATGGAATATGAGTCAAGTCTTTCATTACCCATTTTTTTCATACCCACAATATCTAATATCTAATTGTGGGGGACTCTAATAAGTTCTTTCAATGTAAAAAAGGTCCGAATGCGGAAATGAGGTGATCCCCAGACTTTTTGTGGCGATACAAGAATTTCCATATTTGAATCGAAGTTTAATACTATAAAACCTATCTGATCTTATCATATCAATTGTTAGAATCTTTTTTAGAACAAATCATGAATTTTTCTAGGACAGTATTCAAGATCTCATCGAAAACTTACAGCAGCTTGCCAAACAAAAGCTAAGAGAAAAAATAGCAGAGGTATTACTGGCATAATATCTACGATTGGATTCAAAAAAGCGTAGGCCTCGGGCAATTTGGCGAAGAAAAAACTATTTGAAGAAAGAGCAGAATTAAGCCAGATACAGATCAAACTAAAGATATTAAGCATAACAAACATTTTGTTCTTTGTTTTGTTCTTGAAGATAATTGTATTTATTTTTATTTTGATTGAGTTCTTAATATGAGTTATTAATAATTGATAATATAATGTTATTTTTGTTTAGTTTAAGTTATAGAAAAAAATGAGTAAAAACTCAAAATTAAAAAATAAAAAGAAGGTAGACCAAAAAACTTTTCTTTGATTTGAACTAACTCAATCAAAAATACTTCAATTCTCAAATGAAAAGAGAATAGAAGAAATCATACTTTCATACAATATCTTAATTGAATTATATGTAATGATCAATAAATTTCGTTTAATTTGATATCTAAATGTATCAAAATCCTAGTACCAATCTATTCTATAGATATTTGGACTATAATTGACGAACAACTAATAACAATATTAGTGTTTATTAATGTCGAATATAAATATAAAATGGGGCGTGGCTAAGTGGTAAGGCAACGGGTTTTGGTCCCGGTATTCGGAGGTTCGAATCCTTCCGTCCCAGAACATACCTATTATATATATCATATCAGATTATATATATTGTATTAGAATACATATCTTCTATCATAAGAAAAGATTGTCTTTTTTTTGTTTTATTTTAAACAACTTTCTGTTTTTTTATTAAGACTATAATCAAATAATAAATAATATAAATAATCAAATAATAAATAATATAAATAATATTATATAGAATATGATTCTTTTTTCTTATTATTCTTATAATGATTGATTCTTATCTGAATTATATCTTTTTCAAAAATGGAATCGTATTCAAATAACACCAAATAACACACAAATAGAATTGAATCGATTTGTATCCAGGTAAGATGGGAGCATAGATCAAAAGAAGAGAAAAGAGTTTTACTTAAAAAAGCAAAATCCGGGGACGGGCTTTTCATTGTATGCCTATCCCTCTCATATTGAAGTTAGTTAGTCATAAAAAAGAAAAAGAAAGCCTTACTTACGATATCCATTGGAATTTTAAATGCTGCATTCTAAGCAGTCTGATTTTCCATTTTAAAATTTATAAACAGGGGTGCGTTTTTGATATTGGGGTACTAATTAACTTCAATCAATAATCTATAGGATTAGGATTCTTTTTTATGTTTTCTCTAATGAATAATTGTAAATCTATGTAACAATTGAGACAAAGTGTATTATCTTATTCACTTTACCTTAGGTAAAGGTTGCAAAAAGATTATTGAATTTTTTCAAGTCAAATAAACTACGCAGAAAATGAGGAAATGCTTATATGTATGTCTTGTTATCGTTCTATTTCATTGAAAACTTTATTTATTTCAATTCATTTTTGCGAAAAGAGATTTGTGATCCCTAAATGAAAAATATTTAACATAGATGAAAAATATTTAACATAGAATATATAGAATATATATATATATATAATTACTTTCAAAAACATTTGTTTAGATCTGATAGATATGGGAATCTCCTATTCTTTTCTTTCGATTATGATTTATCAAAAATAATAACAACCCCAATACTCTCTTAAATCAGTCTTTATTCTCCACCCCATTAAATTATAAATTAATTAAACTAATGAAAAAAAAAAAACAAATTTAATTTTTTTTGATCTATCTCTATCTATTTGTTTGAAATGATTGATGTTTTAATCAGAATATGAATTTCTCTCTTATTATGAGAATACGGTTTTTACTTTTACTATAAAACTTTATTCAAATAATGTAATGATATTGAAATAGTAAATCTTTCAATCAATTTAATCTTTTGAATAATGTCTTACGAGTCCTTGGTACTTGAAGAAGTGTTAAATTGATGAATCTATTTTTTCAAGTCACTTGAAGATTCAAGATGCAGATTAAAAAAAAAAAGAACTTATTTGTGTTATTTATTATTTCGAATTTTGATATTAGAATTTGAAATTCTAATATCAAAATCTATGGAGTTAAATTGAATTCTTGCTGAGACTTCTTCATAAACTACCTATTCATAAAAGTATAGATTACTATGTACCGATAGAACCAATGATTATTCATGATTCCATAATTGAATCAATTACATACTGGTTACAGCAACCTACTAGAAGAATGTTATGGTAAAACTTCGTTTAAAACGATGTGGTAGAAAGCAACGTGCGACTTGAAGGATATGGTCGGTTGTGGATTCTGACATCCGCCATTTTTTTATATTCATTATATAGGAATGATAGGAATGAGGGTGCTTCTGGCTCGACATCGTTTGTTCTGTTCCACTAGAAAAACCTCATTTTTTGGGGGTTGTGGTGTAAATAGTACATGATCATAATGGAGCTCGAGTAAAAAGTATTGATTCATTTTTTAGGGGCACGGATCTAGGGTTAGTGTTAATTAATAAGTTGAAACAACTTCGTAAGTATATTTTAGATATAGAAATCGAAAGGATCCAATTCTAGCAAGTTTCAAATTCATAAGGAAAATTGCTTGGAATTGGTAAAACTGTTTCGATCAAAAGTGTATCACGCGGGAATCAACCATTTGTATGATTCTTTGATAGAAAGAAATTACAAAAATGGTATGTTGCTCCCATTTTTTGAAATGATTAAAGATCACCGAAGTCATGTCTAAACCCAACGATTCAAGGAAACGATAAAGAATTCTGGAACAAGTAAATACCGTTTTCAGTTGTCTCAATAAATAGATCATAATGAAGAATCAAAAAAATTCTAAAGGAGACAGACAAAAAATGCGTGGTTAGAGACCGCTCAATAAACGAAATGCCTAAAGGTTTTCTTTTGGGTTATTTGAAAATTATCCAACTTGAGTTATGAGGATGTGAATACGAATGATTTTTTTCCCTTTTCGGACAATAAAATAATAAGAATAAGGAAAAGTACTTAAATCATAGTTTAATTGATTTGATGATTTTATGGATCTAATTAATATTAATTAAAGATTCTATACATAGACATAATTTCGAATTTTCTTGAGCCGTACGAGGCGAAAACTTCTTATACGTTTCTAGGGGGGGAGTATTATTCATCTACATCTATCCCAATGGGTGGTTTATCGAATCGTTGCAATTGATGTTCGATCCCGAAGAGAAGGAAGAGATCTTCGGAGAGTGGGTTTTTATGATCCGATAAAGAATCAAACTTATTTAAATGTTCCCGCTATTCTATATTTCCTTGAAAAGGGCGCTCAACCTACGGGAACTGTTCATGATATTTCAAAGAAGGCGGGAGTTTTTATGGAACTTTCCTTTAATCAACAGATGAAATTAAATTAATGAAATAAAAAAAAAGGGGAGGGGGATGACTTGTATATAACTTTGTATAAACTTTTCTATATTACTCCCCCTCTTTTGTTCTATTCCTACCCATTTATTATTACTACCAAAAGATGTTGTCGTCTATAATGACAACATCTTCTTTTTTTGTTTTAGTAAGATAAATTCATATAAGACAGATAAATAGAAAAAAAAGAAAGTGAATAAATGAAGTAGTTGGGTCTATAAATAGAAAATTTTACATTATTATTATTGCTAATTCAATAATGGTTGGTTTTCGTTGAAACTTTCACTTTCTTTTTTTTTATTTGATTTTTATTATAGTTATAGTAATTCAATATTTTATTGAATTTAATAAGAAAATATTGTTGAATTAAATAGAAAATATTGAATAATTTTGTATTTTAATTTATGGTTTTCTACATTATGTTCTTTTCTCAACATTCATATTGACAACAGTATATCAAACAAATATAATCCGATCGTGAATAAATGTATCTATTTCTCTGTTCTATAGACTTGGTTTTTTTTTTACTTTATTCAAACGATGGGTTCATTGGATTTGCTGGGATACAAGAAGTCTTTCTTTTTTTTTTTAATAAAAAAAAATGGATAAGATAATAATGTATAACATACGAACAAAATCTTTGGTAGTCGATCAATTTACATTTTATTTATATTTTTATCTTAATCTATCTTCTTATTTTGGACGTCATTGTATTTGCATCTGATATGCTCATTTTTATGTTCAGAATCATTTAGAAATATTTTTTCTATTTTAATATTTTGATTGCGTTGTGTAATTAAATCTCTTTTTTGATTCCGATTGGATCTATACATTTTGATTCGGGTTGCTAACTCAACGGTAGAGTACTCGGCTTTTAAGTGCGACTAGCATTTTTTACACATTTGTATGAAGTAACGGATTCGTCGATACCATCGGTAGAGCTTTGTAAGACCGCGACTGATCCTGAAAGGAAGGAATGGAAAAAGCAGCATGTCGTATTAATTATTAATGGAGAATTTTGAGAATATTTTATTCGTATCTTATCGGATCGATACAAAATCTTGTTTGAATTCTTGACGCGGAAAAAAAAAAATAAAAAAAAATATTAAAGTTGGATTAAGTGAATAAATGGATAGAGTCCGTTGGCTCCAATTCTAGGGAAACAAAAAAAAGCAACGAGTTTCTGTTCTTAATTTGAATAATTACCCGATTTAATTAAACGTTAAAAATATATTAGTGCTTGATACGGGAAATGTTTTTACCATAAGTAGATTATCGATTTTTTTTTAATCCTAATTATTAGTAGATATTCTCCATTAGAGTGTGGGGATGAATGTGTAGAAAAGCAGTATATTGATAAAAATCTTTTTTTTTCCAAAATCAAAAGAGCGATTGGGTTGAAAAAATAAAGGATTTCTAACCATCTTGTTATCCTATAATGAACATAAACCGATTTAATTAGATTTTAATTAGATGGAAAAAGAAAGGATAAAGAGTCCGTTGATAAGTCTTATCTGTTTCCGGGGTATCTATCTAGTCTTTTCTTACTATAATATCCTGTTTTGACTGTATCGTACTATGTGTCATTTAATAACCCAAGAAATCAAATCTCCTATCCCGGGTTTCAATCTAATTTTAAATAAATGGAGGAATTAAAAGGATATTTAGAACTAGATAGATTTAGGCAACATAACTTCCTATACCCACTTATCTTTCGGGAGTATATTTATGCACTTGTTCATGATCATGGTTTAAATAGATCTATTTTGTTGGAAAATGTAGCTTATGATAATAAATATAGTTTACTGATTGTAAAACGTTTAATTACGCGAATGTATCAACAGAATCATTTGCTGATTTCCACTAATGATTCTAACCAAAATCCATTTTTAGGATACAACAAGAATTTGTATTCTCAAATTATATCAGAAGGATTTGCAGTCATTGCGGAAATTCCATTTTCTTTACGATTAATATCTTCCTTAGAAGGGGCACAAATCGTAAGATCTTACAATTTTCGATCCATTCATTCAATATTTCCTTTTTTAGAGGACAAATTCCCACATTTAAATTATGTGGCAGATGTACTAATACCCTACCCCATCCATCTGGAAATCTTGATTCAAACCCTTCGCTACCGGGTGAAAGATGTCTCCTCTTTGCATTTATTGCGGTTCTTTCTTCATGAGTATTCTAATTGGAATATTGTTATTATTCCAAATAAAGCTATTTCTTTTTTTTCAAAAAGTCATTCAAGATTATTGTTATTCTTATATAATTCTCATATATGTGAATACGAATCTGTCTTCCTTTTTCTCCGTAAACAATCTTCTCATTTACGATTAACATCTTCTGGAGTCCTTTTTGAGCGAATTTATTTACATAGAAAAATAATAAAACATCTTGTCGAAGTCTTTGCTAATGATTTTCCGGGCATCCTATGTTTCCTGAAGGATCCTTTCATTCATTATGTTAGATATCAAGGAAAATCAATTCTGGCTTCAAAAGATACGCCTCTTCTGATGAATAAATGGAAATATTACCTTGTCAATTTATGGGAATGTCATTTTTATGTGTG